GAAACCACTCGACCCCGTACATCTGTAACAGTGACAATGGTATTATGAAAACTTGCTTGAACATGAATAATTCCCTTTGGTATTCTACGCGCACTCTTACGTGAACTAATACGTCCGTTCTTACGTGAACCAACTCTCGGTATAGCTTTTGCCATATTTTATCATCTCATAAATATGAGTCAGAGATATATGGATATATCCATTTCATGTTAAAAAAGATTCCTTATTTATGTATCACTTGCTTTAGCGAGTCTGATTATCCCTGTCTTTGTTTATGTCTCGGGTTGGAACAAATTACTATAATTCGCCCTCGCCTGCGGATTAGTCGACATTTGTCACAAATTTTACGAACAGAAGCTCTTATTTTCATATTTGTCATTCCTTATCTTAAATTTGAATCTACTTCTTGGTTGGAAGAAAATAAGTTTCTTTAGATTTTGCATCTTGAATCATATTCTCGCGAAAGGAATGTTCAAGTTAAAAAATCACTTAATCCTTTGAATCCTTGTTGCGGAGTCGATAAATTATGCGTCCTCTGGTTGAATCATAACGACTTACTTCAATTTTGACTCTATCTCCTGGTAGTATCCGGATAAAACTGCGTCGGATCTTTCCTGAAACATAACCTAGAATCAGATCTTCATTATCTAAACGAACCCGGAACATGCCATTGGGAAGCGATTCGGTAATTAAACCTTCATGAGTCCATTTTTGTTCTTTCATTCCAGGTAAAGCCCCCTTGAAGTATCAACTAATGGAGGAGGAACAATATTAGACAACTCGTTCCTTTTCTTTTTTTTTTTACAATTACAAATAGTAAGTTTCGAATCTAATTTGTATATTAAAAAGATTACCATATATAACACAAAATTTCTCCACCGATTCCTTCTAGTCGAGCCTCTCGGTCTGTCATTATTCCTCGAGAAGTAGAAATAATTACAATCCCCATCCCACCTAAAATTCGAGGAATTCGTTGAGAGTTAGCATAAATTCGTAGACCGGGTCGACTGATCCGTTTTAAATTTAAAATATTTCTATAGGGCCCTTTCGTGTTCCTTCTATGTCGCAGCGTTAAAACCAAAAAATATTTGTTGTTTTCTCGATGTTTTCTCGCATTTTCGATAAAACCTTCTCGTAAAAGTATTTTAACGATATTTTCGGTAATATTAGTAGATGTTATTCGAACCACTCTTTTTTTATCCATATCAGCATTTCGTATAGAGGTTATTATCTCAGCAACAGTGTCCCTACCCATGATTAACTAAAATTGTTAGTGACTCAAAATTTGATATAATCAACATGCTTTTCTTTTTTTTTACTTAATTTGTTTGTTTATGAGTAATTAATAAAGGTATATACGTGAGATACAATCTATTTCTTAATCTATTTCTTTCAAATACCCCGCTTTAAACATATCACGATCTTATAATACCTCGGGAGCTAATGAGACTATTTTAGTAAAATTTAATTGTCTCAACTCCCGGGCGATCGCGCCAAAAATTCGAGTTCCTTTTGGATTTCCTTCTTGGTCAATAACAACTGCAGCGTTGTCATCATATCGTATTATCATACCATTGTCACGTTTGAGTTCTTTACAGGTACGCACAATTACAGCTCTGACGACTTCTGACCTTTCTAGGGGCATATTTGGTACTGCTTCTTTGATCACAGCAACAATAACATCACCAATATGAGCATATCGACGATTGCTAGCTCCTATGATTCGAATACACATCAATTCTCGAGCCCCGCTGTTATCTGCTACATTTAAATGGGTTTGAGGTTGAATCATATCATTTTGAAATCTGTTCTTTCAATGCAAAGGACGAAGAAAAAAAAGAAATATTCTTTGTCTAAAATAAAAAAATTGCAATTTTCCAAGACTCATTTCTATTGGTTCTACTTTATTTATCCTTTATCTCGAAATAATGAATTGAGTCCGTATAGGCATTTTGGATGCTGCTATTGAAATAGCCCTTCTAGCTATATGTTCTGTTACTCCACCCATTTCATAAAGTATTCGACCCGGTTTAACAACAGCTACCCAATATTCGGGGGATCCTTTCCCCGAACCCATACGTGTCTCGGCAGGTCTCGCTGTAATCGGTTTGTCTGGAAATATACGTACCCATATTTTTCCACCACGGCGTACATTTCGTGTCATTGCTCGTCGACCTGCTTCTATCTGTCTAGATGTGATCCAAGCGGGTTCAAGTGCCTGAAGAGCAAATTTACCGAAACATATACGATTCCCTCGATAAGATATTCCTTTCATTCTTCCTCTATGTTGTTTACGGAATCTGGTTCTTTTGGGGTTATAGTTGATGGTTCTTTCTGAATTACATCTCTACTACAGAACCAGACGTGAGAATTTCTTCTCATCTGGCTCCTCGCGAATTTGAATAAAAGGATTCAAAAATAAAAAATTTGAATTTGAGGTAAGATACAATTTTCATTAATTAATAAAATAGACATGTATTTTCAAATTTAATATATTGAA